TTTTCTTTAGTTATTCAATTAAACCAATGATTCGTTATTGGAGCAGATAGCAACAACCATTTCAGCGGACATGCGTATTTTCCGATGGATTTACATGGTTTCGTTAGTAGAGATTGTTTGATGTAGCGAGTAATAGGCTCTTTCGCCGTTCAAGAATTCTTGTTTAGGCAGTTCATATCATCCACACATAATGATCTAAGATTTCAATTCTTCCATGTTTCAGCAGTAGCATATTGTTCCATGGAGCTAAGGCCAAAAAGATGGAAGAAACAAGTGTTTCCACGACTCTACCATCCGGCCAATTCTGTTCCACTAAATCCCCTTTTCATGGGCACATATCTTTACGGCTAAGGAATGGGGAATCTTTCTCCTGTTACATGAATCAAATGTTTCATTTCATCCGGGAAAAGCCATCTCTTTCTCAACAATGTCTTTGTCATTTGATCCAATAGTGTTCCGTTAGATAGGAACAGATTTGATAAATACTGATAACTCTCGGATAGAGTATTAGAACGGAAGGATCCATTAGATAATGAACTATTGGTTCTAAACCATCTCTGGCGATGAATCAACAATTCGAAGTGCTTTTCTTGCGTATTCTTTATGAACCAGCGTTTATATATAGATGTAGGAGGATTTGTTTGGGAAGCAATAAGCCCCTTTGACATCTCCTCATCTGCAAAGAATTCTCGACGTGAAAACACAGAGACAAAGGGCTGATCTTTGAATAGGGAAAGGAATGGATCCGCAGGGTCCCAAATGAATTGGCTTGTTCGAAAAAAGCCTTGTTCTTTGGAAGATCTATCTCGTGTCTGGTACTGCATGGTTCCACTCTGTAAGAACTCCGAATCATTCTCTTGAAGCTCATCCTCTTTATGATAAATGATCCGTTTGCCCCGAAATGACCCAGCCCAATAGGGAAATCCCAATTCAGTGGGCCTTTCGATACAATCAAATAGATTGCCATAAGGGCGCCATATTCTAGGAGCCCAAACTATGTGATTGAATAAATCCTCCTCTATCTGTTGCGGATCGAGGGCCCCTTCTTCAAACTCCGATTCGTATTTTTCATATAGAAATCTCTGATCAACGATAGAACAAGATCCATTTTGCATCATATCTAACTGATTCCTTGGTTCGGAACGAAGAAGTAATGTCACTCGATTATTATCAAGCTGACTGCAATCTTTTTCTGTCCGTGAGGATCCCGCCAGAGCCAGAGCGCCTTCTACTTCTACTTCTAATAGTAATAATAGTAATAGGCCATGAACTAGATCAGAATCATTCTCAACGAATCCATAAGAAGTGATCCAATTTTTTTCATCGGGTCTGGATGAAGACCAAAGATCTTGAGCGACCGATCCGGCAGAACAACTCAAAAGATAAAGAAGTATCGTTAATTTCTTCATGCTCGTTCCAAGTTCGAAGTACCATTTGTACAAATAAGAATCCCCTCCCTTACATGATTTCTTCTTCATATAGATAGATATAGGATCTATGGGGCAATTACTTAGAAGTACATTTTGTGCAACAGCCCTTCCTATCTGATAGAAAAGGATCCCATGATCCTGAACTGATCTTATCTGGGATCGAAAATGCCAAGTTTTTCTATGAAGAGCCGATCTAATTGTATTAGTTTCTATAATGGATTTCTTCTGTGTAATACTAATTGATAGGGCCTCATTGATAAGTGCTACAAGATCTCGTGCATTGGAACCCATGGTTATGGACCCGAATCCAGTAGTATGGAACATCTTCTTTTCCAAGTGAAATCCCCTAGTATATGAAAGAATGAAAAAGTGCTTTCGTTGTTGTGGAAGAAGAAGCCTTCGTATCTTAATGCATGTATTTAATTTATTCGGAGCTATTAGAGCGGGATCCACTTTTTGGGGAATATGAGTCGAAGCAATAACAAGAATCTTTCCAGTGGAACATCTTTCACTGGAGAGATAGTTCTCTAATAGACCGAGGGATAAGTAATTCGACTCATTCACATGCAGATCATGAATGTTTGGAATCCATATTATGCAAGGAGACATTGCTTTTGCTAATTCGAATTGAAGGGTGATCTCAAATCGGTCTATTTTCGGCGTCATATACATAGTTAGCACATTCGTCATAGTTAGCAGCTCCATATCAATATCAAGGTCATCATCACTATCATCAGTATCATCACTATCATCAATATCGTCACTATCATCAATATCGTCACTATCATCAATATCGTCACTATCATCAATATCGATATCATCAATAAGATAACCTTTAAGCTTGTCGTCCAGGAACTTGTTCGGAAATACCGTAATGAAAGGAACATAGGAGTTTGTCGCTAGGTATTTGACCAAACAGGATCGTCCAGTTCCTATAGAACCTATCACTAAAATACCTCTAGAAGGGGATAGGGCTAAGCGGAGCGAAAAGGGTTTTCCATGAGGAGATGGGGAATGAAAACTATTAGCCCCACGCGAGGTTTGTGAATAAGTGATTGTCTGATAATGAG